TTCTACGTGAACCAATTCTCGGTGGTATAGCTTTTGCCATATTTTTTCATCTCATAAATATGAGTAAGAGATATATGGATATATCCATTTCATGTCAAAACAGATCCCCTTTTTATTTGTATTATTTGTACATCCAATATTTTAACGAGTATGATTAACCCTGTCTTTGTTTATGCCTTGGGTTGGAACAAATTACTATAATTCGTCCCCGCCTACGGATTAGGCGACATTTTTCACAAATTTTACGAACAGAAGCTCTTATTTTCATATTTACCATTCCTTACCTTAATTCTGAATCTACTTTTTGGAAGAAAATAAGTTTCTTGAAAGTTTTCATCTCCAATCGTATTCCCACGAAAGGAATGTTAAAGTTGAAAAAACATCTAATCTTTCGAATCCTTGTTGCGAAGTCGATAAATTATACGCCCTCTGGTTGAATCATAACGACTTACTTCAATTTTGACTCTATCGCCTGGCAGTATCCGTATAAAACTACGTCGGATCTTTCCCGAAACATAACCTAGAATCATATCTTCATTATCTAAACGAACCCGGAACATACCATTGGGAAGCGATTCAGTAATTAAACCCTCATGAATCCATTTTTGTTCTTTCATTCCAGGTAAAACCCCCGTGAAGTATCAACTAATGGAGGAGGAACGATATTAAACAACCGGCCCCTTTTCTGTTTTTTTTCACAAATAGGAAGTTTCGAATCCAATTCGGATATTAGAAGGATTACCATATATAACACAAAATTTCTCCGCCGATTCTTTCTAGTCGAGCCTCTCGGTCTGTCATTATACCTCGAGAAGTAGAAAGAATTACAATCCCCATCCCGCCTAAAATTCTAGGAATTCGTTGATAGTTAGAATAAATTCGTAGACCAGGTCGACTGATCCGTTTTAAATTTAAAACATTTCTATAAGGCCTTTTCCTATTCCTTCTATGTCGTAGGGTTAAAACTAAAAAATATCTGTTGTTTTCTCGATGTTTTCTCACGTTTTCGATAAAACCTTCTCGTAAAAGTATTTTAACAATATTTTCAGTGATATTAGTCGATGTTATTCGAACCACTCTTTTTCTATCCATATCAGCATTTCGTATAGAGGTTATTATGTCAGCAATAGTATCCCTACCCATGATGAATTTAAATTATTGGTGCCTCCAAATTTGGATATAATGAACATGTTTTTCTTGTTTTTTTACTTATTTGTTTATGAATATAAATTATTAAAGGTATATGCGTGAGACATAATCTACTAATTAAAATGAATCTGCATTTTTTTCTTTCAAATAACCTACTATAACCATATCGTAGTCTCGTTTTCTATTTATAATACCTCAGGAGCTAATGAAACTATTTTAGTAAAATTTAACTGTCTCAATTCCCGGGCAATCGCACCAAAAACTCGAGTTCCTTTTGGATTTCCTTCTTGATCAATGACAACTGCAGCATTGTCATCATATCGTATTATCATACCGTTGTCACGTTTGAGTTCTTTACAAGTACGTACAATTACAGCTCTGACCACTTCTGATCTTTCTAGGGGCATATTTGGCACTGCTTCTTTGATCACAGCAACAATAACGTCACCAATATGAGCATATCGACGATTGCTAGCTCCTATGATTCGAATACACATCAATTCTCGAGCCCCGCTGTTATCCGCTACATTCAAATGGGTCTGAGGTTGAATCATATCATTTTTTTAATCTGTTCTTTCAATGCAAAGCAAAGGGCGAAGAAAAAAAAGAAATATTGTTTGTCCAAAAAAAGAAACCTGTGCCTGGGATTTTTTAAAAATCCCCAAGACCTATTTCCTTTGATTCTCCATTTTTATCCCGAAATAATGAATTGAGTTCGTATAGGCATTTTAGACGCTGCTATTGAAATAGCCTTTCTGGCTATATTTTCTGGTACTCCACCCATTTCATAAAGTATTCGACCTGGTTTAACAACAGCGACCCAATATTCAGGGGATCCTTTCCCCGAACCCATACGTGTTTCTGCGGGTCTTACTGTAACCGGTTTATCTGGAAATATACGTACCCATATTTTTCCACCACGACGTGCATTTCGTGTCATTGCTCGTCGACCTGCTTCTATTTGTCTAGATGTGATCCAAGCGGGTTCAAGTGCCTGAAGAGCATATTTACCGAAACAAATATTATTACCTCGATAAGATATTCCCTTCATTCTTCCTCTATGTTGTTTACGGAATCTGGTTCTTTTGGGGTTATAGTTGATGGTTGGTTCTGAATTCCATCTCTACTACAGAACCGGACGTGAGAGTTTCTTCTCATCCAGCTCCTCGCGAATAAAAGGATTCAAAAATCTTTAATTTCAATTAAGATAGAATTTTAATTAAGAGATACATGTATTTAATGAGTAATACCATGAATCATGGATTTTATCTAATCTATATCAAATATATTAGTAATTTGTATATCTTGTTTGTATAGATAACTAAACATATTAAATAACTATTTCTATTTT